CCTTTCGACATTATTTATCTTGATATGTTTATAGGATAGATAGAGATTCAAACTCTTATACTAAGGCCTCGAATTAGACCAATGGAATTCTGTCTGCTATCTCTAAGAAATATATATTTCTAATAAATAAAAGTGCTTCTGAATTGATCTCATCTTTTAAGAATTTTCATTTTTCTTTGTTGATTAATAACTTTATCCTTGAATAAAAACAGAGTTTTTTTGGAGGAATATCACATAGCTATTTCAACCTATCATTTTCCATTACGAAAAAGAATTAGACATTGCATTAGTTCATGCATCATGACAAGAATTCTATCTCTCTAAATAAAATAGGTATATAGGAAAGAAAGAATAAAAAAAGATCTCTTTTTTGCAATTCTATTCTTTCGAGTTTATTTCGTTCCTATTCTCCTTTCTCAGAAAAGGGGGACATTACCAAAGTAAAAGATTACTTCGTTCTTGATAGTTATTTACTTAATCAGTGGATAGGAACATACTCTGGATCGAAATCATGGGGAGTACTTCTTAATCGTTTCTACCAACTTAAAGCCCCAATTTGAATTCCTTTTAGGTACATCCTGTTGGATAATTTACAGAATCTCCATTACTAATCCTTTGCGTATCTTGGTCTTCCTAACCATCCACTCATTTTTGTTAACCTTCCATTATGGTAATACATCTATGTTAATAGATAGTAAAAACTCCATACAGTTGATCTTTTGAACCCGTTTCAAGCCATGATACCTAATCAACCAATCTTGGGGTAAACAGTCTAGACTGCTTTGCTTATATTTACTTTCATTTCATTCTTGTACATAGGAAATGAGATTCAATCCCTTTAACTGCAAATTCAAAAGCCGTTTTATTTCACTCATATAACTATCTGGTTTAGTTCATCAACCCGAATTCTGAATAAAAAAAGAAAATATATATATTAAACTCATTTAACTTTCTTACTAGAAAGAAAAGAATATAGGGTAAATTTGATGTCTCACCGAATCACACGTAGAGATATTGATAATACACATAGAGTTAATGGTATTTCATAACTAATTGATTGAGCAGCAGCTCTTAAACCACCTAAAAAGGAATATTTATTATTTGATCCATATCCCGACATAAGAAGTCCAACGGGAGCAAGACTTGAAACAGCGATCCATAAAAAAACACCAATACTAAGATCGGCTAGAATAAGGCGATAACCAAAAGGAATTACTGAATAACTTAGTAAAATGGATATGACTGCTATGGATGGTCCGATACTGAATAAACGAGTATCCCCTCTAGATGGAAAAAGATTCTCTTTGAAAAGTAGTTTTACCCCATCTGCTAGAGCTTGAAGAATTCCCAAGGGGCCGGCGTATTCAGGTCCAATACGTTGTTGTATCCCTGCAGATATTTCTCTTTCTAACCAAACAATTACTAGTACACCTAGTGTGATTCCTAATACAAGAGTCAAGATAGGGACAAGCACCCATATGATCCCATAGACTTCTTTTAAGAATTCCAATCTGGAAAACGAATGGATGGCTTGTAGTTCTGTTGTATTATCAATTATCATTTCAACGATCAACTTCTCCCATAATGATATCTATACTACCTAGTATCGTCATAATATCAGCCAATTTCATTCTTTTAACTAACTGAGGCAGAATTTGCAAGTTGATAAAACCCGGTGGGCGAATTTTCCATCTCCAAGGAAAAACACTCTGATCTCCTATCAGAAAAATTCCCAATTCTCCTTTTGGTGCTTCGACTCTTACATAAAGTTCTTGTTTGGACAATTCAAAAGTTGGAGAAGGTTTTTTACTAATAAATCGATATTCAAAATCATTCCATTCAGTATCTTTTACTCTATCAAAGCGTCGGATTTCTAAATTCTCAAAGGGCCCCCCTGGAATTCCTTCCAGAGCCTGTTGGATAATTTTTATGGATTCTGTCATTTCACTGATTCGTAATAAATAACGAGCTAACGAATCCCCTTCTTTTTGCCATTGAACCTCCCAATCAAATTCGTCGTAACACTCATAATGATCAACTTTACGAAGGTCCCACTGTATTCCGGAAGCTCGTAGCATTGGTCCTGATAAACCCCAATTTAGTGCTTCTTCTCCTCCAATAATGCCTACGCCCTCAACTCGTTCTAAAAAAATAGGATTCCGTGTAATAAGCTTTTGATATTCAGCAACCCCTGTTAAAAAATAATCGCAAAAATCCAAACATTTATCTATCCATCCATGAGGTAGATCAGCAGCTATTCCTCCGATACGAAAATAATTATGCATCATTCGCATACCGGTGGCAGCTTCGAATAGGTCATATATCAATTCTCGTTCTCGAAAAATATAGAAGAAAGGGGTCTGTGCCCCAATATCTGCCATAAAAGGACCAAGCCATAACAAATGGGAAGCTATACGACTCAACTCCAACATAATGGCTCTGATATAGCTAGCCCTTTTAGGTACTTGAATATTGCCTAGTTGTTCGGGTCCATTTACGGTTATTGCTTCTGTGAACATAGTAGCTAAATAATCCCAACGTGTTACATAAGGCAAATATTGTATAATTGTTCGGTTTTCCGCAATTTTCTCCATTCCTCTGTGTAAATAACCCAATATTGGTTCACAGTCAATAACATCTTCACCATCGAGAGTAACGATAAGTCGAAGAACACCATGCATTGATGGGTGGTGAGGACCCATATTGACTATCATGAGGTCTTTTCTTGTAGTTGGTGCAATCATAAGTTTTTTACCGAGTCATTCTTCCATGAATTGCTGAAAGTAAAAAGAAGTTCATCAAAATTGAAACGCATAAGTTCAAATGATATCACTCTTTAAATTAACGAGTTTTTGTCTCTCGAATATCCAACCGATCAATTAATTCTTTATAACGTACTCTATTTTTTTTTGACAAATAAGCCAGTAATCGTTGACGTTTTCCCAAAATTTTTCGCAAACCTCTCTGAGATGAATAGTCTTTTTTGTGCAATTCCAAATGTGAAGTAAGTCTCCTTATCTTAGTGATGAAACTGAATACTTGAAATTCAACAGACCCTCTGTTTTCTTCATTTTCTTTTTGAGAAATAACCGAAATGAATGAATTTCTTACCATAAAAAAAAAGCCTCCTCTCCCTTTTTACAGATATGGATTTTACCGATCAGTAATAATAATGTCATTCATTTTAATGTGGTATATATAATAATCTAATTCAAATTTCTTTATGAACTCCTAATTTTATCAATTCAAATGAATCAATCCAATTGAAAATTCGATTTAGATAGGGAGAGAAAAGGATTGACACATTTTCGTATTCACAAAAGCGAAGAATTTAGACCTAAAATGAAGAGGGTTCTGTTGATTCATTTCTAGATCGAATTGATACATTATTCATTTAGTATTGGATATTTAGAATGAAATGTAAGACAGGACGTGTGATGTGTGTATTTATTTGCTTTCATATATCCTATATAGTAATAGTAGAGGATATATAGGAAAAATGTACTATCAACAAATTTTCAATCGTGGATACAAATGTATCCTTAACATACTGAAACGACTGCCATTATTGGTATCAAACCAATAGCGATTCATACAAGCTAAGTCTTCTAATCGATAATTAGGCCAAAGAAAGAACTTCAATTTCATTAATTGATTTGTCTCTCTATCAAGGTTATTACTGTCACCTAGAACTTGGCTGCTATTATTTTCGTTGCAAAATACAGGATTTATATCTACATCGTTCCTATTCTTTGAATTGAAACAATTTAGAATTCTTAATTTTCTACGACGCCTAAATGAGAAAATATTTTCAGGAACAAGCAAATCAAAATGATTTTTCTCTCTATTTCTTGTTATTCTTTCATGTGGTGGAATAGATTCATCAAAATTATTCTTAGCAACATATCTTTGCTCTCGGTATCTTTGATTAGTTTGGTGCTTACTCTTATGAACCAACAAAATACCGATGGTTTGATACATAATAAACTGTCCGTCGTTTTTTACAGACAGACGAATGGGTTCGATAATCAATATTCCCCTTTTCATCAATTCTGGAAGAGTTAAATTCTTCTGAATCAGCATTATATCCAAACTCATTTCTCCCCTTTGAATCGAGGATATAGAAATTTTTCTTGGATCTATTAGTCTAAGCAGGAAACAATATACCTTAATATTATTGATCATTCTTTGATTCAAAGTATCGTCCCATCTCAATTGAAAAAGCAAATAACGTTTCAGGAACAAATCTAGTTCTGCTTCCGTGTTACTTTTGTATTGTTTTTTCTTTTTACCTTTTTTCATGTCCGATCTCGAATAATCTTCTTCAATATCTTTTTGTTGGTTTGAAAGAACGGATCCAAGATCCCCTTGGCTTGTGGTTTTTTTTTCTTCTTGATTTCGATTCTTTATTTTTTTATTCGATGGTATCAAAAAACTTCCCTTTTGCTTTTCATTAATCTTTTGATTTTTATTTTCATTACTATTTTCATTTCTATTCAAATTTAAAAGAAGTAATTTGCTTGGTATAAACCAAGATTTCGTTTTATATGTATTATAAAGTAACAAAAATTCTGGGAAGAACCAAAGTTCCAGATTCAATATGGGACGCTTTAGTATTTTTTCATTCATCCCCATCCAATCAAAAAAGACTTTTGGGGAGTTTGGTAAATTCATTTCTGGAATCATAAGATAAAAAATCTTTTTTTTATCAATTATTTGATAATTATTAGTAACAATCTGAGTATTTTGATTACTATTGGCATCGATCGTGATCCAGGCCTCAATATCGACTTTTTGTCTAAGATCAAAATTGATAATTTTCCAATCCAAATATTTCCTATCGGGAGTTTTTTCCATATATAGAATATCGCCCTTTCCTAGATAATTATTGATAGGGATACTCCTCAGGATATCAAAAAAAGTGTCTTTATATGTGTTGTAATTATAAGAAATCTCTTGATTCTTATTTCCTTCAAACGGCGATCTAGAAATAAATGAGTCCTTTTTATTTTCAGAATTAATAGATTTATATGATAAAAGATCATATTTATAGTATTTTTGAAAATTATCTTTTTGATTCAATAATGAATAGACTTCAAAAATATTTTCTTTTTTGTAATCAATTAATTGGTCTTTTTCATATAAATTCCATTTGCTGAAATTTTTCCTTTTAACCATACGACGTTGATAAACTCTATTCCGCCATTGTTGTGGTATTAATCTAGACCATCTGATCTGAGATAAATCGTATTGATAATGCCTTCTTAACCAGTTTTTCCATTGATTCATTTCAGAACCCGGAAGTCTGTTATCCCTTAATTTAGAATGAACTATTCCTTGTGTTTCAAAAGAATCCTTTATTTCAGGCTTAAGAAAAAAAGGGATTCCTTGATATTCAAGAAATGATTTTAATTTATACAAATTAATAACTTGGGTTTGTGATAATTTGTAAAATACATATGCTTGTGATAAGTACGATAAGTCATAAAAAATATGTGAATTTGTCTTACTGTTACTAATTGACTTTTTTATAGTCGAAATAAACTCAATTGGATTTTGATTTTTTTTATTAATTATTTCTTGACTTGTTTCATTATTGTAAATGGATTTATTCATAATTTTTTTTGTTGATTCAAGAAATAAATTTCTCTTCATTCTGGGAATATTAATGATAGATAAAAATATATTTGTGTAGATTCTTTCAATGAAAAATTTAAAAACAAAAGGTAATTTAGAGATTAATCGAGCATTTCTTCTTTTTAATATTTTCCATTTTTCTAATCTTTTAGCATTATAACTTGTTTTGTTAAGACTAATATTTATTTCTGGAGTTACTTTTTTTTTCTCTTTTGTAATTCTTTCTATTTGATTTCTAATTGTATTTGTTCTATCAGTCAGATCCTTCATTTTTTTTTCTGTCAATGAAGAATTTGTCCAACCTGGAGATGCAATTTGACTAAATGATTCATGAATCATCTGATCGCTGATTATGGGATCTCTTTCTTTTTTAGTTTCACTCGATTCATATACTTCTACTTCTCTTGATCGAAATAAGAGAATTGGATTTACTTTTAAGAGTTCTTTTCTTATTTTTTTAAAAAAAACGACACTTTTGATAACCCATTTTTTTGTTTCTTTTGAAACTTTTTGAAGTAATTTTATTTTTCCTTTAACAATTTTTAGAAGTAGAAAATATTTCTTTTGAAATTTTCCAATTTTTTTTTCGAGTTCCTTAAAAATGGGTTCAAAAAAAGACGGTCGTTTTCGGGGAGAACCAAAAGGAAGTTCGGTTTCCATTCCCAAAACTGTTAAAAAACAAAAATCATCTTTTTCTTTTTTCTTTTTCATTATTAGATCTTTATGAGAGAATCGGAGTTTAGATCTGTGCCAAGGTTTCAAACAGAAAGGAAATAAGATTTTTATCTGAATACCATCTGTCAACCAATTTTGTGGAAATTCTGTTTCGGACAATTGAACACCATTATAGGTACATTTAACATGCATCTCCCTATTCCATTCCTCTAAATCCTCATACCATTCAGGAAGTTGCAATAGTAACATACGTCCAATATTTTTCGCTATTATCAATGAAGGTAATAGAATATATTTTCTAAAAATAGATTGAGTTATTAACATGGAACCCCTTATTACTTGCGCAAATGGAATGGTATCCCAGGCCTCTGCTATCTCTATTCGCGCGTTCTCCTTTCTTTTGTTCTCTTCTTTTTTGTCCTTCTCTTTTTTTTCTTCTCTTTTTGTTTGCTCTTCTGTAGACTCTACAATTTTGAATGCTGACCCCCTCCCTACCCAATTTCTAAAAATTTGTTTAATTGGCCCAGAGATATCAAAAGAAAAAAGAAAGGATTTTTTTATTCTGTCCAAAAAAAGAGGGGAATGCACATTTGCTTGAAACAGTTCCCAAATAACTATTTTACGCCTTTGAGCACGTATAGAACCTTTTATTATGCCTCGCCTAAAATCTGATTGTTGTGAATAGCGTATCAAAGCTACTTCGTCTGTTTGATCAGGAGGATTAGTATCCTCAGTATGCTCCTTGTTATCAGTAAAAATTACTACACGTTTGGCTTTTCTTGAACGAATTTCATGATCTAATGGTCCGTTTTCTTGATCTTCTCCTGCTTCTTGTTCCAACTCGCTGGTTAATTTGTATAACCAATGAGGCACTTTTTTACTGATTTCTTTTATTTTAATCGATTTTTTACTAATTTTTTGAACATTAGTATCAGTTACAATTCTATTTTTAAAATATTTCAAATATTTTTTTCCTTTTTCTGAATCTATTCTTCCTTCTTCTTCATCTGAAAATATAGAAAGACCCCTAGAATTAAAAATTGATCCTGATTCTTTACCAAGTTCATTGATGAAAGTTAAGAAATCAACAATTTCGGTTGATAATGGTTTTTTATCAAATCGATCTATTTTCTGTTCAATTTTTTGGTAATCAGTATCAGGAAGAACGATACCATGAATCCGATTTAT